CACGACATGATTGGATCGGATCATAGAAAAAATTCTCTTTAAGTGAACCAACCTATCCTAAATATGGTATACGGCTTACAGAGTGGTTAGAACAAAGACACATTTGGTTGTGGATTCCAATGTGGCGGATAAAGACATATCATATATCTGCACGGCCAAATCAATAGTCCAAGTCAAACACTCCCATAATCCATCTTTTTCTTAGGAGAATTCGCTTCAACTATTCATTATTTCAAAGAAATAATATAATGTAGTTGAAGAGAAATATCTAAATACATGTTTTATTCTTTTCAATAATCCATATTTGTAGCAATAAAATACTATTCTCCCTCCCCCGATCGATCAATGATTGATTACAAATATCTATGATCTATATTCTTTAGAAAGCTATTCTTTAGAAAGTTAGAAAGCTATAAAGGACCCGAAATACCTTGCTTACGTATCATTAGAAAATGCATTAACATAAATACGGCAGTAAGAAGAGGTAATACAAAAGTGTGTAAACTATAAAAACGAGTCAAAGTAGATTGTCCTACACTAGCACTTCCGCGCAATAACTCTACTAAAGGGGATCCTATTATAGGAATAGCTTCCGGCACGCCTGTTACAATTTTGACTGCCCAATAACCAATTTGGTCCCAAGGTAAAGAATAACCAGTTACGCCAAAGGATGCTGTCAATACAGCAAGAACTACACCTGTAACCCAAGTTAATTCACGGGGTTTTTTAAAGCCACCTGTGAGATACACACGAAATACATGTAGGATCATCATTAGTACCATCATACTTGCTGACCATCGATGAACAGACCGGATTAACCAACCAAAGTTAGCTTCAGTCATTATATATTGAACAGAAGCAAAAGCTTCAGTAATGGTCGGACGATAGTAAAAAGTCATAGCAAACCCTGTAGCTACTTGGACTAAAAAACAAGTAAGCGTAATTCCTCCTAAACAATAAAATATATTGACATGGGGAGGAACGTATTTACTAGTTATATCGTCCGCAATCGCCTGAATCTCGAGACGTTCTTCGAACCAATCATAGACTTTATTGAGATAGGTAAACCAAAAAAACTCCCCCTCCGAGAACCGTATATGAAAATTTCATCTCGTACAGCTCAAACAGAAAACCCAAAATACTAGTTGAAACGGATATGTGTAATAGAAACTTCTTAATCCTATGATTCAAGAATTTTCTTGGAAGAGAAGAAAACGAAAAAAGAAAAATCCGAAAACTCTTCTTTGTGGTTATAATGCTAAAATGTCAAGTCGGCTCATTCATTTCTTGATGTTGATCCTTACGGGCCTCTTGAATCTTCTATTTACCCATTTTTTTCTTTGATTGAGTATTTTTTTGTTTATGTAATGCAGCCTTACCGGTGTTTTCATTATTTTTATTATTGATTGATAGGGATTTTCTTGTTAAGATTCTAGAAATCGATCGGAAACCTCAGATTCATACTAGAACCGCGATGATTCAAAAAAACCTTTAAAGTTAGTACAAAGATTCCCCGAGCAATAATCGTCGTATCATCACTTATGGAATGAATAAATATAATGACGAAAAATCCAAAGAGAGAGTTGTCTTTTGATTTTTATCAAAATAAGATAAGTATAGACAAAGAGTTTCAAAAATCTTTTCATTTAGACTTTCGAATTTTTGGAAATTTTTTGTAGTTTGGCCGCGCGGGATCTGAATATTAAGTATGAATCATAGTTCTAATACTTCGTAATCCATTTCATATATTCCGTGCTCCAGATACTAGAATAAATATCTGACAAGATAAAAAACCATCTTTATCAAGATGACAGACTCATTTTCTGCACTATTAATAGGATCCATTATAACAAGTCGCACACTCATATTCCAGAAATACCAAAAAAGAAAGAGATTCCACGATCAAACTACCAAAATAGAATAGAAAAATAGAATAGGATTAGGCTAAAAAAACCGAGACCCAAATGTTTCACTTTGTATTAAGTACTTTGTATTAAGTATTAAAATGAAATATTCAAAAGATGGGACTTAGCGATTCTTGTAATTCTAATTCATTAAAATCCCATCCAGTAAAACGGAAGAATTATAAATCTCTAAAATAATAGATAGGAATATCGCAAATAGAGCCATTGCGACGCCCATCAAAGGAGTAGTTCCCCATCCAGGAGCTACCTTACCATATTCTGAATTCAACGGTTTCAATAAATCCCCTACAATTGTTCGTCTTGGACCAGATCTAGAACTACCCTCTACACTTTGTGTAGCCATAAATCCTATTTTGTATTAATTAAGATTTGTTGACTTTGTATACCATTCCGTTGTAAATAAATGATCTTCTCATAGATCCATTGTGGTCTTAAAATTTAGAAAATTCTATAATAATTAATAATGGAAACAGCAACACTAGTCGCCATCTCTATATCTGGTTTACTTGTAAGTTTTACCGGGTATGCCTTATATACTGCTTTTGGGCAACCCTCCCAACAACTAAGAGATCCATTCGAGGAACACGGGGACTAGTTGAAGTAGAGAGCCCCCCAATATTGGGGGCTCTTGACTTCAATTCTTTACTTCAATTAAGATAATAAAAAATCATTTTATCTTTTTAGTTGGAACTTTAGGGGGTTCTCGAAAAAAGATAGCGAAAAAAATTATTCCTAGAGTCGAGACTAAAAGGAATGTATAAACCAATGCTTCCATAGATTCGATCGTGGTTTACAATTATAGCTTCCATACCTGTTTAGTTGGGATTGTCCCCCGGATAAAAAAAAGAGCAAAAGTCGAAGAAAGGCGGCAAGTCAAATCAAGGTGTCCCCGATACCCTATGTCAAATTGTGAAATTCCAAAAATGGAAACGAAAAGTACGAGATCAATGCTAAATCAAACTGCTTGTCTTCTTGTAGTTGGATCCCCAAGTTTTTGGAATGCTCCAAATTCCACTTGAGCATCTAAATCTGGATCAATACCAGCAAAAACATCTCTGAACAAGGTTCGAGCGCCATGCCAAATATGTCCGAAGAAAAAAAGCAGAGCAAACGAAGCATGTCCAAAAGTAAACCAACCCCTGGGACTGCTACGAAAAACACCGTCGGATTTTAAAGTAGCACGATCTAATTCAAAAATTTCACCTAATTGAGCGCGTCTAGCATATTTTTTCACAGTAGTAGGATCACTATAACTGACTCCATTTAGTTCGCCACCATAAAACTCAACAGTTACACCTACTTGTTCGACACTATACTTCGATTCTGCCCTTCGAAAAGGAACATCGGCTCTAACAATTCCGTCTTCGTCTATCAAAACAACTGGAAATGTCTCAAAAAAAGTAGGCATACGACGTACAAAAAGTTCACGTCCTTCTTTATCTCTAAAGATAGGATGTCCTAACCACCCAACAGCTATTCCATCCCCGTTGTCCATTGAGCCCGCTCGGAACAATCCACCCTTTGCCGGATTATTTCCAATGTAATCATAAAAGGCTAATTTTTCAGGAATTTTCGACCAAGCTTCGGATAAACTTTGATTTTCGGCTAGCCCAGCACCAACTCTTCGATATATTTCTTGCTGGAAGTATCCTTGATCCCATTGATAACGCGTGGGACCAAATAATTCAATGGGGGTAGTTGCTGAACCATACCACATAGTTCCAGCAACAACAAAAGCTGCAAAAAAGACGGCCGCGATACTACTGGAAAGCACGGTTTCAATATTTCCCATACGTAATCCCTTGTATAGCCGTTGGGGCGGACGGACACTAAGATGGAATAAGCCGGCCAATATGCCCAGAGTCCCCGCTGCAATATGATGAGAGGCTATTCCTCCCGGAACAAAGGGATCAAAACCTTCCACACCCCACGCCGGATTTACAGATTGTACCTTTCCAGTTAGTCCATAAGGATCGGACACCCATATTCCAGGACCATACAATCCCGTTACATGAAAAGCGCCAAACCCAAAACAAGCTACTCCTGAGAGAAATAAATGAATTCCAAAGATCTTAGGCAAATCTAAAGAAGGTTTTCCTGTACGCTCATCACAAAATATTTCTAGATCCCAAAACACCCAATGCCAGATAGCTGCCAAGAAGCACAAGCCGGAAAAGACAATATGCGCCCCAGCCACACCCTCATAACTCCAAATACCCGGATTCGTTATAGTTCCTCCTGTGATACTCCAACCACCCCATGAATTGGTTATTCCTAACCGAGTCATGAAGGGTATTACGAACATACCTTGTCTCCACATTGGATCCAGAACTGGGTCAGAGGGATCAAAAACTGCTAATTCATATAGAGCCATCGAACCGGCCCAGCCGGCAACCAAAGCTGTATGCATTATATGCACAGATAGCAAACGACCGGGATCATTCAATACGACGGTATGAACACGATACCAAGGCAAACCCATGGAAATACCCCTTAATTAATTCTTAATTAATTCTTAATATTTAAATTATTAATATTAATATTCAAATAGTAACGTACTAATAATTATTAATATTAACGAAAAAGAAACACTATGTAACTTTATTATACTAGAAAAAACTATGTTATGGATCTCCCTTTGTTCAGTGAATTATCCCGAATAAAGGATTAATCCTTTTTCTATTCTGTTTAGTATTTTAGTCAGAACGTTCCAATTCCATTTGTAGGAACAAAGAGAAGCAGATCTATTCTATACCCGATAAGCATCAATGCGCAATGGGAGGTTAACCTCTGCGAATCCATACAGGTTTATTCATCATTCAACGGGCCTCTTCGTAATAAAAGGACCCGTATTATTAAGACACTAAATTCAGATACTCTTCCATCAAAGGAAACTCGTTACTGTTTTGTGCTTTTCATTATTTCCAATGCCTCTTGGTGTCCCCCAAATACCCCTTTATCTTCCCCAAGAGGAAGATGATGATGTAACTTGGATTGACTTATAGTGCGACTTGTCGGATCTATTGGGTCTTATGGGATTTACCCGTTCTTTCCCCCGGTCGGGATATCCTCTGTTTCACCTAAAAAAGATTGAGTAAATCATCAAAAAAATTGGAGCGTGAAGTGTAATAAAGTGCAATTAGATCTAATCTATGCTTTGGAGGGATTCAGATTGATATTATCATATAAATTAGAATAATTTATGGTTGGCTTGTTTGAATCAATAAAATGAAGTATCCAGGCTCTGTTTAGAAAAACAAACTTAATTTAGAAAAACTTAATTAGTACTGGATCTTGGATTTCTACTTGTATCCTATTTCGAAAATTTTCGAAACTAAAAATATAACTAAATAGAAAAAAGAAAGAATTTCAAACTGCTAATCATAATTAATATTAATCAAATAATATAATAACAATGAGTACGTCAAATATTTGGCGGGGGGTGTGAAATAAATTCAAAAAAAAAATGAAGTTGTAACAAAAAAACGTAGTATTGGATTGGAGTGGAGTCATTTGCTCTATATGTGCAAATCCAAATCGGGCGGCGGATCCTTACTCGGAGTAGAGCACAAACCTAAAAGAATTGAAGAACCCCACTCAGGAACAAGAAAAGGGCATCCCGATTTGAATTGGATCTCGATGAAAGAATACATCAATGAGAAGTTAGTTTGAGAAGTTTAATGAATTCTTTTTTCGAATTAAACGGGTCAAAATTCATCTTTCTTGAAAAATGGAAGAAAGGACTGCAATCTACACATTGATTCTTAGCGATTGATTTTTTTTGAACCGTATGCCTCAAAAGGTGCATGTGCGCTTCCTAAGGACTCGAATTTTGTCCTAATCAATGGACTTTATAAAATAAAAATACTTTTTTTAGGTGGAGAAGTTAATAGCGAACTCTCGACTCACATTTCCAATCTTTTGATACATCTCAATGCAGAAGATTACAGCCCCGGAGATTTTTATCTTTTTATAAACTCTCCCGGGGGATGGATACTCCCAGGTATGACTATTTATAATACTATGGACGCAGTGGACGCAGATGTACGAACAATATGCACCGGACTAGCCGCTTCAATGGCATCTTTTATCCTGGTCGCGGGAGCCAGTTTCAAACGTTTCGCATTCCCTCACGCTTGGCGCCAACGGTTTTATTATTATTATATTATTATTACATTATTACTATAACTATTACATTTTTTTTGATTTGAAATTGAAAGAAAAAAGGAAAACTATGCCTTCGCCATATTAAATATGAATATTAAGTATTAAGTAATAATAGCATGGCATGTCGAATTCGATATAAGTAAATTAGAGGATAAAATATTATCCATTAAAAAAGATTATCCATCGAGAGAGTAGTATGAGAAAACGAAAGATTATTTCCGATTTTATCTTATTATCCATCTCGGGAGCCGATTTCCGCGTCGCAAACGCTTTTTTTTATACCATAAGGCCTTTATTTAGAATATAAACACTCACTCCTCTCCTTTATGTCTTTAACGCTTCTTTTTTATGTTATGAAAGAGGATAAAGAAACAATGAAACTTTGGGATTGCTAAATCGTCGATGAAATCATGAAATAAAGCAACGGAGCCACCATAGTATTTTTTTTTAACTCCTAACACCCCAAGCCAAGAAGGGTGGTTTTTACCGATCTAAGTCGGATATGGTCTCTTTTGTTCTTCCGGAAAAGGCCAAAATTCTCTTGCGGAGCCGTATGCAATATGCAAAAAATGCCTGTACGGTTCTTCAATTCGATTTTTTTCTTATTTTCTTATTCTTTTTGATTCTTGTCACCTTATTATGCGAGATAAAGGAAACTTTGATTATCTTATATCATCAGGGTAATGATCCATCAACCGCATGGTCATTTTTCGCCCGACGACGACGACGACGACAACGACGACAACGACGACGACGACGATGGCGATGACGTTGGCACCGACGACGACGACGATGGCGATGGTGTTGACACCGACGACGACGACATCCAATTTTTCATGGAAATGGAAGAACTACTGGTCATTCAGGAAAACATCGTCAAAATTTATGCAGAAAAAACGGGTCAACCTTTAGAGACCATACTCGCAGACCTGGACAGGGATTTTTTTATGTCAGCAACAGAAGCCCAAGCTCATGGAATTGTTGATTCTATAGGAAGGTCGAAGTCCTAATCTTGTAGGAGTTACATAAAAAATAACAGGAATTTCATACAAATCGTAGTTGGGGTTTCATATTTTATTCTATTCAAATTAATAGATTAATAGAATGTTAATATAGAAAGAATTCCGAATCCTCTAGATAATCATCCGGTTAGGAGCGACCTAAACCAACCCATTATGCATATGATTCATCATGCCAACCGTTAAACAACTTATTAGAAAGGCAAGACAGCCAATCAGAAATGCCACCAAAGTCCCCGCTCTTAGAGGATGTCCTCAGCGCCGAGGAATATGTACTCGGGTGTATGTGCGACTCGTTCGGATTGTGGATTGGAACAAAAGAAAGGAAACACATTTTCCACTATTCGCGATCAATACCGATGAATAGGATAGAATGGGAGAACCCCCTTCACTATCTAATATCTAAAACACTATCTAAAAAAAAGATCTATCATATCCTTCTATTGTGTATCAAATTTATGGTTTCTATTAGTGAAAATTCAATCATCTCCATTTTCAAATGAAAATGCGAAAGAATTCCCCATTGGTAGCAAATGATTAGCCGTTAAGCAGGGGAAATCTTATTAAAAAAAAAGGAAAAGGCCAAAATTTTAGCCTCTACTCTTGCAAGAACGGACTAACAGGGTCAGCTAATCAGCAAATCTTCATAATTTAATACCGTTACTGTATAGATAGATCTCATTGTGAAAGACCTATTACTGGATAATTTCTGGGTAGAGCCAAAAAAGTGTGAACTGTACAAGTTAACAATAGCATCGATTAAATAATTATTAAAGGAAAAGAGAGGGCTCCGGTGTATAGGGAAGACCTCACCGTTTAAGAAATAACCATAGAAACGAAGGAACCCACTATTTATTTATCCATTTCTATTTACTACTTATTGTTATTTATTATATTATGTTTTTGTTTGATACTAGTTATCAATTGATACTAGGTATCAATACAATTTCTTATTTCGAGGCGAAATGTCTAAAAAAAAAAAAAAAGAAAAAATCGTGGCTAGGAAGGTTAGAGTAGCAAAAGCTGTTGGAATTCTTATTTTATACATTGGAAGAATCTGTTTTGTGATTCTAGAAAAGTGGAAGGGAAAAAAATAACTGAAAAAAAAAAAGAACTCAATTAGTTATTCATCAAAATTTCGTTTATTCAATGACCCGAATTAGACGAGGATATATAGCTCACAAGCGTAGAACAAAAATGCGTTTTTTCACATCAGGTTTTCGAGGAACTCATTCAAACCTTACTCGAACTATTATTCAACAAAAAATGAGAGCTTTCGTCTCGGCCCATCGGGATAGAGATAGACAAAAAAGAAATTTTCGCCGTTTGTGGATTACTCGTATAAATGCAGTAATTCGAGAAAATCTGGGATTCCATAGTTATAGTAGATTAAGAAACAAGCTGTACAGAGGACAGTTGCTTCTTAATCGTAAAATCCTTGCACAACTAGCTATATTAAATAGGAATTGTCTTTCTATCATTTCTAATGACATCTTAAAATATAAGGAGATTGGAAGGAATCCATCGGAATATTTTCCATAGAATTCCTTGGAGTTGGAGAATTAATTGGGGGAAGGTAGAATAGAAATGAGTATGATAAAATATGATGATAATATGATCAAAAACATTCACTAAAAAAAGAGCTTTTCCTCTTCCAAAATTCATTTTTTTACACCACGACAATAAAATCTGGATTCTCGGATTTCTCGAACAAAACCTCAATTGCCGTTTGAGTTGGAATTGAAATTTGTATTGGATTCGTTTTTTGTATCTTTATTCCATTGGTTTTTTGGAGTGGATTCTTTTGTAGTGGATTCTTTTGTATTGGATTGATTTTCTTTATTCCATTGGTTTTTTGGAGTGGATTTGCTTTTTTTATTCCATTGATTTTTTTTATTCCATTGGTTTTTTTTATTTCTGGCTCTAAGATCGGGAAGCCTATGGACCAATTTGCCTTTTTCCAATTTTATTTGATTATTAAGTTCATTATTAAGAAAGGGTAATAAAGATAAAATACGAGCTTGTTTTATAGCAAGAGTAATTAATCGTTGTTGTTTTAAAGTCAATCTATTCACCCGTCTAGATAATATTTTTCCTTGTTCACTAATAAATCGACTAATGAAACTTACATTTGTGTAATCAATTCGATCCCCCGTTTGGATCGGGGGCAAACGCCTACGAAAAGACCGCTTGGGCTTAAGAAAAAGTCGCTTGGATTTATCCATGGTTTGTTTCTCCCTTTTTTGTATTTCGAAAATTCGATTTCGTTCGACCGCATCGGCTAATGATAATTATTTATAATTAATAAATAATAAATTAATAAATAATAATATAGAATTTTGCTTGTTTATATTTTTATATTTAAATATGTATTAACATATGATATATTAATATTTCGTTTTTCTTCTTCTTTTGTATTTGTAAAGGTCACATGCAGATAATCGATTCCATCTATTTCTTTATCTCTCCATGAATTGTATGTTTGTAACAATAGGGACAGAATTTTCTCAATTCCAATCGACTGGGCGTATTGTGTCGATTCTTTTGAGTAATATATCTGGAAATGCCTGTTGATTTCTTATTAACGCTGTTTCGAAGACAACTGTTACATTCCAAAATAACCCGTACTCGGACATCTTTACCTTTACCCTTGGCATCTTTACCTTTACCCTTGGCCATGAACCTCCTTTTGATTTTTTTTATTCACTCAACTCTTTGATTTTCCGATCCGAAACGACGAAGAAAGGCACGAAAAAAATAGAAGTTGCTAACGCGAAATCCAATTATGAGAGATTTTGTTGCAACCAATATAGTCAAAATAAGTACTACAATAATCTTAAATTAGATTATATTAAGTATATCTAAGTGAATGTATAGAATAAAGTGAATAAAGTGAAATGCAGGGAGTGTACAACTAACTAAATGAACTTTTTTCTACACGACGAAATACATGTCTAATTTACATTAGAAGTTTCGATTCAAATTGCAGTACAATATTTGCATTTTAGTTAAACATCTTGTATGATACTGTTGCCCAAGCGGCATTTGCACTTCTGTTCAATTAATTAAATTGAAGGTAATTTACTTTAAGCCCGCCCCCAAGTTACGAGATTCGCTGAGGGGATAATTTACTTTTATTCTTTTTCTATTCGAACTTATTCGAATAAAAAAAGAGGGGAGGTAGTATTCACAGAGATTTCATTGTATCTCTAATCTTCCTCACCCCCCGTGTTAATAACTAGAATGAAAAAAAGGGGAATGTCAACGCATCCGGGAAAAAACGATTGATCTCTATTAACAGACCTGCTAAAGAACTGAACCATAGGGTACTTATTACTGGCGCCACGGATAGATATGTTTTTAGATTTCGCATTTAAAATCCTCCTTCTTTATTGGAATTGTAATAAAGAATTTTTATTGTAATACATATTGTAATACATAACGATAATACATATATGATTCGGTTTATATGTGATTAAGGGCCACTTTGATTTGTTTTGTACGCGAAACTCCTAATTCAATTTGAAATCTACAAGGATTTGATAGATAAGATTTTGCTTTTCTTTTTTTCATTTTGAATTATAAAGAACAAAATACACCCCTTTCCGCCCAAGCATTTGCCAAATTTATAGCGAGTTTTCTATTTTATTTTTCACATGTCTATAAGTTCATTATTATTAATTATTTTTATATGTTATATGATATAAGATGAAGAAATGACAAGATGAGTTGGGTATCTCAATCAATAAAGAAAATGAAATACGTATATAGAAAACAATTCGAGGATTCTCTACAATGACATTGTAGGCCAATTGAAAGGGATGTAGCGCAGCTTGGTAGCGCGTTTGTTTTGGGTACAAAATGTCGCGGGTTCAAATCCTGTCATCCCTACCTATTATTTTTGTTTCACTTCTGAGTAATAACAAAGGCTCAATTGAAATCAATTCAAATTGGACATACCTAATCTTTAATTTATATCATATCTTATATGATAATATTGATAACATAGGCATTGAAGATGTGGTAGAGTTAAAAAAAAAGAATATTTTTCCTTACAGTCTTCTTTTTTTTTTGTGATAAGAAAAGCGCTCTTAGTTCAGTTTGGTAGAACGTGGGTCTCCAAAACCCAATGTCGTAGGTTCAAATCCTACAGAGCGTGATTCTGTTATTGTTAAGTCCAAAATTTTTCGGAAAAAAGAGAACAGCAATCCGAATTTGACCTCCTACTTTACTTTAATCCACAGGAGGTCAAATTAACAAGGTGTTAATGAATCAAAGGTCCAACTGATCACCACGTCTGTATTGTAAATAGGCAGTTACAAATAATCCAGCCAAAGTAATAGAAATTAGACCTAAGACGATTCCAAATAGAAAAACTTCAATCATTTTAATTTGTTTGAAAAGAAAAAAAGGGGAGGTAATATCTATCCGTAAATATTAATCTATATTGCCCATAAATCTCAATAACCAAGAATTCGAAATTGACACGTTAATGAACTAAAGAATAGATGGAATACTGCAATTTTTTTTTTATTTCAAATAAATCGTATTTTGCTCAGAGCAATAAATAGACCTGAGGTTATAGTTAAAGTTGCTAGTAGAAAACCGAAATAACTAGTTATAGTAGGCATGAAAGAGCTAAATAAACAATTTTCTTTTTTTATACATATGCTTGTAAAACACTTTCCTAAGTTCCATTTTTTTTAAAGATACGAAGATAAGCAAAAATACCAATTGAAGGAAGAAGTCCGATTTTCTAATTTATCAATCATTATCATCATAGATTATAAACGACATTAAGAAAAATAGAGTGATATAGATACAAAAAGAAATCCATTTATCGTCTAGGACATCCACCTAACCTCTCATGATTCCGAATCAAACGGATTCCTTGGACAACTCTTTAACTCTTGATAAATAAAAGAAAAAACGGGATTTCGACTAATTTATTAAACCAAAATCTTTGTATTGTAGTTTAATTAAGTGTCAAGAAAGGCCTTTTGGATCGAATAGAAGAATAAATACGTGCATCACGAATATTGATTATTAGAATTATTTTTCCGTTATTCTTGCGAATACTCTCTACTATCGGTACTTGTTACTGGACGACTAAGCAATTCTTAAAAAAAATGAAAAATGGGATTTCAAAAAACTCTTCTTCTACAAGCGCGAAAGAGAGATTTTTAGATTTCCCATCTAATTGAATTGTGAATTGCGAAAATAGGCCAAGCCAATCCCCTTCAGAAAATCCTTACTATTTTTAATTATTAAAAAGCAACCTATCGAATTCAGAGTTTAACTAATCTATGATACACGGTTCCACAGCGACAAGAAAAGAAGAAATAAATTATCTAGGACTTAATTTCGATACCGATTGAAGTTGCGTTGC